GGAGAATTCCTAATCAAATGATTTCTGAATCATCCCTTATCATTCCCATTCAATCTATGGATTTGAAAGATTTTTCATTTACCGAAACAAAAATGAAAGATCTGGCTGATAGAACAAACACAATCATGAATCGGATAAAAAAAATACAAAATAAAAAAGACAATAATAACGAGTTTATAACTAATGACGGAAATAGTAATTGTAATAAAACAAATTCTCTCAATAAATTATTAGTATCAATAAGAAAAAGTTTGAAGAAATTAAAAAAAAGAAATGTACGATTAATACGAAAATCCTATTTGAGAATCAATTTTATTATTCAAAATATATACATAAAAGTATTTTTATGTATCATTCATAAGAATAGTCCGAGAATCACTACACAACTTTTTGAATTATCAAAAAACGAATTTGATAAATTTATTTCCAATAATGAAATAAATAAAGAAAAAATGAATAAAACAAGTGCTGTTCAAATTATTTGGACTCTCAAAAAACGGTTTTTTGATATTACTAAAAAGAATTCAAAAAATTTGAGCAACTTATCCTACTTTTCACAAGCGTATGTATTTTACCAAATATATAAAACTCAAATTTATAGAGATCTTCTTCAATATAAGGAAACATCTCTTTTTATTAAGAAAGAAATAAAGGATTATTTAGAAACAGAAGGAATACTTAATTTGGAATTAGGGCATAAAAATCTTTTTAATTACACAATTGTTGAATGGAAAAACTCTTTAAGTAAGTATTATCAATATGAATTATCACGGATTCAATGGTATCGATTAGTACCACACAAATGGCGAAACAGAGTTAATCAAAGATCTATTATGACTGAAAATAAAGATTTTCAAAAAAGTCATTCAGATGAAAAAGACCAATTAATTTTTTACAAAAAATTACTTAATTTTGAATCGAATTCCTTCTCCAATGAAAAATATACTATTAATTTTCAAAAATACTATAAATATGCACTTTTCTCATATCAATCCATTAATTATGACGATAGAAAGGATTCATATATTTCTGTATCACCATTATGGATAAATAATTCGCAAGAAAGTTGTTATAATTCCAATATATACAACATAAAGAAAAGTGCCTTAGTTGATATGTCAGAGCGTATTATCCCTATATATAGGTATATATATATAAAATATAATTATATATATATAAATTTCGGACAGAACAAAAATATAACTCTAGATAAATTTCCCAATAAAAAATATTTTGATTGGAAAATTCTCTATTTGTGCTTTAGAAAGAAAGGGGATATTCATTCCTGGATCGCTATCGATACCAATATCAACTTCAATAATAATACAAATACTAAAGTCAATAATTATCCAATAGTTGGTAAAATTGATAAAAAAGACCTTGTTTATCTTCAAATTGATAAAGATCAGAAAATCAAGATTTCAAAAAAAAAAAAAAGCCTTTTTGATTGGATGGGAATGAATGAAGAAATACTAAGGCGTTCGATTTCGAATCTAAAACTTTGGTTCTTTGGCGAATTTGTGCTTCTTTATAATACATATAAAATGAACCCCTGGATAATACCGGCCAAAGAACTTCTTTTCAATTTAAATGAAACTGTTAGTGAAAATAAAAACATTACTAAAAATCAAAAAGAGAATCCCTTAAAATTATCCAAATTATCCAATGAAAATAAATCTATTAAATTAGAAAATAAGAATCAAGACAAAAAAGAATCCCTAGGTAAAAACAATGTTGAATTAAATATACAAAATAAAGAAACTCTTGAATCAATTTTATCAACTCAAGAAAAAGATATTGAAGAAGATTCTGCAGGCTCAGATAGGAGAAAACGTCAAAAGAGAAAACAATATAAGAGCAACACGGAAGCAGAACTTGATTTTGTCTTAAAAAGGTATTTACGTTTTCAATTGAGATGGAATAATTTTTTAAATCAAAAAATAACAAATAATATTAAAGTATATTGTCTCTTGCTTAGATTGGTAAATCCAAAAGAAATTGCTATATCCTCTATACAAGGTGGAGAAACAAGTCTAGATATTCTGATGATTCAAAAAGATTTGACTCTTAGAGAATTGATGAAAAAAAGAATATTAATTATCGAACCTGTGCGTTTGTCTATAAAAAACGACAGTCAATTTTTGATGTATCAAACTCTAAATGTTTCATTGGTTCATAAGAGTGAGTACCAACTTAATCAAAGTTACCGAGAAAAACACTATATTGATCGAAACAATTACACTAATTATATTGTAAGACATCCAACTCAAAGAATAACTGAAAATCGAGATTATGGTTTAGTTATTCCTGAACGTATTTTTTCCACTAAATGGCGTAGGGAATTAATAATTCGAATTTGTTTCAATTCTAGGAATCGAAATCTTATTTCGAACAATTCAGTATTTTGCAATAACGTAAAAAACTATGATCAAGTTTTGGATAAAAGTCAAAATTTTTATAGGGATAAAATTGAACTAATTCAATTAAAATTAAAATCCTTTCTTTGGCCTACTTACCGATTAGAGGATTTATCTTGTATGAATCGATATTGGTTTGATACCAATAATGGAAGCCATTTTAGTCTGTTAAGGATATATATGTATATATGTATCCCCCGTTGAAAATTCGTGAATGATGCATTTCTCATCTCATATTCTTTCAGGTCTGTATTTATTATATGAAACCGGGGGTTGTACACATTCCTTGTCTTACATTTCCATTCCAATACGATAAATCAATGCATGGACCCATATCCATTAGATAAATAATTAGATATTCGATTAGATCAAATAGGAATAGGTCAAAAAGATGTTCTCTTTTATCTGTATAAATATCTATTTTTTTTGACTTATACTTAATTAAAATGAGGATTATTTTTACTGATCGGTTAACTGGATTTTTGAATTTTAAAAAGGAAAAAAGAGTCGATTTTATCTTATGGTAAAAAAGAAAGTTATTTCGGTTATTTCAGAAGAAGAAAATCGGGGATCTATTGAATTTCAAGTCTTTCATTTCACCAATAAAATAAAAAGGCTTACTTCACATTTGGAATTTCACAGAAAAGACTATTTATCGCAGCGGGGTCTACGGAAAATCTTAGGAAAACGACAACGGCTCTTGTCTTATTTGTCAAATAAAAAAAGAGTTTCTTATAAAGAATTAATGAATCAACTGGATATTCGGGAATCAAAAACGCGTTCATTTTTTCATTTAAAAAAACAATGAAAATTGTTTATTTTATTTTTATTGAATTTTTTTTTATCTAGAATTTAGACGAACTTCTTTTTGTTTTAAGCAGTTCATAAAAGAATGAATCGAGGAATAAACTATGAATGGAACAACTAAAAGAAAAGAACATATGATAGTCAATATGGGACCTCATCACCCATCAATGCATGGCGTTCTTCGTCTTATTCTTACTCTAGATGGCGAAGATGTTATTGATTGTGAGCCAATATTGGGTTATCTGCACAGAGGGATGGAAAAAATTGCCGAAAACCGAACAGTTATACAATATTTGCCTTATGTAACACGTTGGGATTATTTAGCTACTATGTTTACAGAAGCAATAACCGTAAATGGACCCGAGCAGATGGTGAATATTCAAGTACCTAAAAGAGCCAGTTATATCAGAGTGATTATGTTAGAATTGAGTCGTATAGCTTCTCATCTGTTATGGCTTGGCCCCTTTATGGCAGATATTGGTGCACAAACTCCCTTTTTCTATATTTTCAGAGAAAGAGAATTAGTATATGATCTATTTGAAGCTGCCACCGGTATGAGAATGATGCACAATTATTTTCGTATCGGAGGAGTAGGGTCCGATCTCCCTTATGGATGGATAGATAAATGTTTGGATTTCTGTGATTATTTTTTAACCGCTGTTTCTGAATACCAAAAACTTATTACGCGAAATCCCATTTTTTTAGAACGAGTTGAGGGTGTAGGTATTATTGGTGCAGAAGAAGCAATAAATTGGGGTTTATCCGGACCGATGTTACGAGCTTGTGGAATTCAATGGGATCTTCGTAAAGTCGATCATTATGAATGTTATGACGAATTCGATTGGGAAATCAATTGGCAAAAAGAAGGAGATTCATTAGCGCGTTATTTAGTCCGAATCAGTGAAATGAAGGAATCTATCAAAATTGTTCAACAGGCCCTCGAAGGAATTCCAGGCGGTCCTTATGAGAATTTAGAAATACGTTGCTTTGATAGAGAACGGGATCCAGAATGGAATGATTTTGACTATCGCTTCATTAGTAAAAAAACCTCTCCTACTTTTGAATTACCGAAGCAAGAGCTTTATGTAAGAGTTGAAGCCCCAAAAGGGGAATTGGGAATTTATTTAATAGGGGATCAGAGTGGTTTTCCTTGGAGATGGAAAATTCGTCCCCCCGGTTTTATCAATTTACAAATTTTTCCTCAGTTAGTTAAAAGAATGAAATTGGCAGATATTATGACAATACTAGGTAGCATAGATATCATTATGGGAGAAGTTGATCGTTGAAATGATAATTGATACAAGAGAAGTACAAGATATCCACTCTTTTTCTAGATTAGAATCTTTAAAAGAGATCTATGGGATCATAGGGATGCTTTTACCTATTTTGATTCTTGTATTGGGAATCACAATAGGTGTACTTGTAATTGTGTGGTTAGAAAGAGAAATATCCGCCGGAATACAACAACGTATTGGACCGGAATACGCCGGTCCGTTGGGAATTCTTCAAGCGTTAGCAGATGGAACAAAACTTATTTTCAAAGAAAACCTTCTTCCATCTAGAGGAGATGGTCGTTTATTCATTATCGGACCATCCATAGCAGTTATATCCATTTTCGTAAGTTATTCAGTAATTCCTTTTAGCTATCAACTTGTTTTATCCGATCTCAATATCGGTGTTTTTTTATGGATTGCCTTTTCAAGTATTGTTCCGATTGGACTTCTTATGTCAGGATATGGATCAAACAACAAATATTCCTTTTTAGGTGGTCTACGAGCCGCTGCTCAATCGATTAGTTATGAAATACCGTTGACTCTTTGTGTGTTATCAATATCTCTACGTGCGTGTCGTTATAACCTTTTCTTTAATTCTTTTTTGTAAGTAAAGAAGTTGAATAGGTATCTTCACTTTTTTATTCATCATTCAGGTTAAATTAACTAAATCAGATAGTTATATGAGTGAAAAAAAAAACAGCTTCTAAATTAGCAGTAACAAGATTGAGTCTCATCTCCTAAGTACAAGAACGAAAAATAAAATAAATTTAATATAAGCAAGACTTTTTACCCTTTCCCCCATGGATTGGTTGATTAGTGATTAGTCATCCTGGCTTGAAGCGGGCTCAAAAGATCAACCGTATATAGTTTTCACTATTCTTTATATGTATTACTAGAAACGGAGGGTTCGACAAAAATGAGTGGATGGTTAGGAACACAAAAATACATAAAAGGTTAGTAATAGAAATTGTTATGTCAATTTTCAAAACGAAAATCTTTGGATAACATAAAAAGAACAATAATTGGGGCTTTCAATTTGTAGAAATAATCAAGCAGTACTCCTCACGATTGCAATCCAGAGTATGCTCCTACTCACAGATTAAAAAACGACTATCCGAAACGAAATAATCTTTTCTTGTTTTGAACTCCCTCTTTGAAAGAAGAATAGGAACGAAAATTCATAGAGAGCACTAAATAGCCTGCATTATTAAGACACTCATCTAATAATCTCTGATTTTTTTTCATAATAATCAAAAAAAGATGGCTATTGATATTCATAGAAAGAGTATTTTATTAAAAAGTTATTACTCAACAAATAAAAATTCAAATTATTAAAGGACGAGATTAATTCATAAGTGCTTTTTGAGTTATTATATCTATATCATTCTGACATACAGAATTCCATCGGTCTAATTTTTGACCTTCCGGCGGGTGTTGAGTCTATCTATATTTTGACCCCAAATAAAATCTATCACGATAAAAAATATCAACCCGGTCCTTAGATTTCTTGATGGCCGTCAAGGAGCCGTATGAGGTGAAAATCTCATGTACGGTTCTGGACTAGCGATGGGAACAGTGATGTTCCCACCGACTATTATTATCTAATAGTTCAAGTACAGTTGATATAGTTGAGGCGCAATCCAAATATGGGTTTTTAGGATGGAATTTGTGGCGTCAACCTATAGGGTTTATCATTTTTCTAATTTCTTCCCTAGCAGAATGTGAGAGATTGCCTTTTGATTTACCCGAAGCAGAGGAAGAATTAGTAGCAGGTTATCAAACCGAATATTCGGGTATCAAATTTGGATTATTTTATGTTGCTTCCTATCTCAATCTATTAGTTTCGTCGTTATTTGTAACAATTCTGTACTTGGGTGGTTGGAATATCTTTATTCCGTCCGTATTTTTTTCTGATCGAGTTGAAATAAATAAAGTAGGTAAGGTCTTTAGAATGACAATTGGTATTTTTATTACTTTAGCTAAAACTTATTTGGTCGTGTTCATTTTTATCACAACAAGATGGACTCTACCGAGACTAAGAATGGACCAACTATTAAATCTTGGATGGAAATTTCTTTTACCCATTTCTCTTGGTAATTTATTATTAACAACCTCTTCTCAACTCCTTTCACTCTAAACGAAAAAAGAATATGATATTCTATATTTCTCACTTCTCATCAAACAAGAGAAAGACACAAACATAAGATTATTTATAGATCTTTACAATATGTTCCCGATGGTAACTGGGTTCATAAATTATGGCCAACAAGCAATATGGGCGGCAAGGTACATTGGTCAAGGATTCATCATTACCTTATCCCATGCAAATCGTTTACCTGTAACTATTCAATATCCTTATGAAAAGTTAATTACATCGGAGCGTTTCCGCGGACGAATCCATTTTGAATTTGATAAATGCATAGCTTGTGAAGTATGTGTTCGTGTATGTCCTATAGATCTACCCGTTGTTGATTGGAAATTGGAAACCGGTATGCGAAAAAAACGCTTGCTTAATTACAGTATTGATTTCGGAATTTGTATATTTTGTGGAAATTGCGTTGAGTATTGTCCAACAAATTGTTTATCAATGACTGAAGAATATGAGCTTTCTGCTTATGATCGTCACGAATTGAATTATAATCAAATCGCATTAGGTCGGTTACCGATGTCAGTAATTAACGATTATACAATTCGAACAATTTTGAATTATCCTCAAATAAAAAATGCATTTCATGATTAAAGAATGATTAAAGAGTAATTACTAATTACTATAGTAATTATAGTCAGGTTCAATTTTATCTAATTGAAAGGAATCGTTTCTTATTTTTTTTTTGCTCACTAGAACTCGAAATTGCAATTAATTGTTGATTAGTTAGTGAGAAGTGCAAATCAATTTGGATTGAAAATAGAATTTAATAATCTCTCTATTTATTTAGAAATACTAACTTTTCTACTTGGTTTGGCGTAAGGGGGAACAAGATATTGGTATAGTAATGGGACCTAGACGGAATTCAAATCCATTAGAAACACCATTCCATTTTAATTGAATTCAATTAGGAGCATATCATAAAAAAATAAAAAATTTCCTGGTCAGGTCAATAAAATCATGAAAAACATTTCAATTTTTTTATCTTGTATATAGAATGGATTTGCCTGGACCAATACATGATTTTCTTTTAGTTTTTCTGGGATCAGGTCTTCTATTAGGAGGTATAGGAGTGGTATTACTTACCAATCCAATTTATTCGGCTTTTGCATTGGGATTGGTTCTTGTTTGCATATCGTTATTTTATATTTTATCAAACTCTCATTTTGTAGCGGCTGCACAGCTCCTTATTTATGTCGGAGCTATAAACGTTTTAATTTTATTTGCTGTCATGTTCATGAATGGTTCAGAATATTATAAAGATTTCGAACTTTGGACTGTTGGGAATGGGATTACTTCGTTGGTTTGTACAAGTATTTTCATCGCCATAATTACCACGATTCTCGATACGTCTTGGTACGGAATTATTTGGACGACAAAATCAAACCAAATTATCGAACAAGATTTGATAGGGAATAGTCAACAAATTGGAATTCATTTATCAACGGATTTTTTTCTTCCATTTGAACTCATTTCAATAATTCTTTTAGTTGCTTTGATAGGTGCAATTGTTGTTGCCCGTCAATGAAAAATCTTTCTAACTATTAAGAACAATCGAAATTGAAATTGTCTCGCTCTTATCAAATCCATTTAGCTTTCATTTTTGAATTCTATTTCAATATTGATCTTTTTCTATCTTAGAAAAAAAAGAATATATTCTTTTTTTTTTTCTACTTGTTTATTATAGTTAAGCGAAAGCCTTGGTTTATTGTTCATGACGAAATGATTCAAAATTGATAAGGAGCTGATCAATGATACTCGAACATGCACTTGTTTTGAGTGCCTATTTATTTTCGATTGGTATCTATGGATTGATCACGAGTCGAAATATGGTTAGGGCTCTTATGTGTTTGGAACTTATCCTGAATGCAGTTAATATAAATTTCGTAACATTTTCGGATTTGTTTGATAGTCGACAATTACAAGGAGATATTTTCTCTATTTTTGTTATAGCTATTGCCGCAGCCGAAGCGGCTATTGGGTTAGCTATTGTTTCATCAATTTATCGTAATAGAAAATCAACTCGTATCAATCAATCGAATTTATTGAATAAATAAGTAATTAAGTACTACTAATTTCATTTATTTAAAAAATTCGAATATTCATCAATTATTTAATACTAAATGTAAAAATATAAGAAATCAAAGTATCTTAGCCAACCCAGGAGTCGCGATCCATAATTCGATTGATTATTAAAATAATGATAAAATCATTGATTCATCTGGTATATAAATATATGATTTATATATAAGTTTACTAAATCGAAGATTTATGATATTCAAAAAATGAGAGATCCAATGTCACATTCAGTAAAGATTTATGATACATGTATAGGATGTACTCAGTGTGTCCGAGCCTGCCCAACCGATGTATTAGAAATGATTCCTTGGGATGGATGTAAGGCTAAGCAAATTGCTTCTGCTCCACGAACGGAGGACTGTGTTGGTTGTAAAAGATGTGAATCCGCTTGCCCAACGGATTTTTTGAGCGTGAGGGTTTATTTATGGCATGAAACAACTCGAAGCATGGGTCTAGCTTATTAATATAATAAGTTTCAGAAAAAACTACTTTAAACAAACTGAATTTTCAATTTTTTTTTTAAATACAATTGATTTTTTTTATCGACAAAAAAACCCGTTCTCGAAAAAGAACGGGTTTTGGGGTCTAATTCTATCTTGTCTTTACCACGAATTATTTTCCTTGGTTAACAATAATTGTGGGTTTACCAATATTAGCGGGTTCTTTAATTTTCTTTCTACCTCATAGAGGTAATAAGGTAATAAGGTGGTATACCATATCCATTTCTATTTTTGAACTCCTTTTAACGACCTATACATTCTGTTATCATTTCCAATTGACCGATCCATTAAATCAACTAGCAGAGGATTATAAATGGATTAATTTTTTTGATTTTAACTGGAGATTGGGAATAGATGGGCTTTCTATAGGAACAATTTTACTGACGGGATTTATAACCACTTTAGCTACTTTAGCAGCCTGGCCGGTTACTCGGGATTCCCGATTGTTCCATTTCCTGATGTTAGCAATGTACAGCGGTCAAATAGGATCATTTTCTTCTCACGATCTTTTACTTTTTTTTCTCATGTGGGAGTTCGAATTAATTCCCGTTTATTTACTTCTATTGATATGGGGAGGACAGAAACGTCTGTATTCAGCTACAAAATTCATTTTATACACTGCGGTGGGGTCTATTTTTCTATTAATAGGCGTTTTTGGTATTGGCTTATATGGTTCGACTGAACCAACATTAAATTTTGAAATATTAGCTAACCAATCGTATCCTGTAGCACTAGAATTACTATTTTATACTGGATTTTTTATTGCTTTTTCAGTCAAATTACCGATCATACCCTTACATACATGGTTACCAGACACCCACGGGGAGGCACATTACAGTACTTGTATGCTTCTAGCTGGAATTTTATTAAAAATGGGAGCATATGGTTTGGTTCGGATCAATATGCAATTATTCCCCCATGCTCATTCTATATTTTCTCCCTGGTTGATTATAGTAGGTGCAATACAAATAATCTATGCAGCTTCAACATCTCCTGGCCAACGTAATTTAAAAAAAAGAATAGCCTATTCCTCCGTATCTCATATGGGGTTCATAATTATCGGAATTGGAGCGATAACCGATACGGGGCTCAATGGAGCCCTTTTACAAACGATTTCTCACGGATTTATTGGTGCTGCTCTTTTTTTCTTGGCAGGAATGACGTATGACAGAATACGTCTTGTTTATCTCGACAACATGGGTGGAATGGCGATTTTCCTTCCAAAAATATTCACACTGTTCAATATCTTATCAATGGCTTCCCTTGCATTACCCGGCATGAGTGGTTTTGTTGCCGAATTGATAGTCTTTTTTGGAATAATTACCAGCCAACAATATTTTTTAATTCCAAAAATACTAATTACTCTTCTAATGGCAATTGGAATGATATTAACTCCTATTTATTTATTATCGATGTTACGTCAAATGTTCTATGGATACAAGATTTTGAATGTGCAAAACTCTTATTTTTTTGATTCTGGACCGAGAGAATTATTTATTTTAATCTCTATTCTTCTACCAATAATAGGTATTGGTATTTATCCGGATTTCATTCTCTCACTCTCAGCTGAGAAGGTCGAAGCTATTATATCTACATATTTTTATCGATCGTTTTCATGAATAAAACAAGAAAAAATTAAGAATCCTATTCTTTCTTTTTCGTTTTTCAATTTTACGATGAAAAATAAAAATTAACTAAAAATTGAAATTTTGACTAGATGGATTTATTTTTGTGAGAACCTTTTGAATCAATTAGTGTAGTGATTCAAATGGTTCTCGACATCTTCCCTGAAGTATGGAGTTTTTTTTTTCTTATATTCTTTAACTTAATATTTAATAATTTATTATTTAAAATTTTGATTTTATTATCATTTTTTTTTTGAAAATGTTTTATGTTTCTATTTGTAGGAATCTTTTTCAATTTGATTTCATGTTAATCAAAACTAAAGGAACCATAACTATGTAACCCTATTCCTAATAAATTGACCCAAAAATAGCATATCCAAATTATAAGAAAGCCCATAGAAGCCACAATCGCGCAATTTAGACTTTTGAACTTTTTTTTATTTGTTCGAGTATGTAAATAAATTGCAAATATAATCCAAGTAATAAATGACCAAGTTTCTTTTGGGTCCCAATTCCAATATGATCCCCATGCCTCATTAGCCCATACTGATCCTGAAAGAATCCCGATGTTTAAAAAGATAAACCCTAGACTAATAATACGATAACTCCACTGATCTAATTGTTGAATTAGTTGAGCTCTGTAATAATTTCTCGCAGAACAAGAGAAGTTGTTTATTAAAACATTCCGCTTTTCATCCATATATTGGATCTTTTGAAATGAAAATGAAATGACTAAAAGAGCTACTGATAATAATGATCCGCATAAAAGAGCTGCATAGCCCAATATCATCATACTTACGTGCATCATTAACCACTGGGATTGAAGCGCGGGTACTAATATTACAGATTGATGTATTTCGGTTAAAAGACCTGAAGTGGTAAAGCCGTGTAGAAAAATTGTACTTGGCGAGGTTATTGCGCTTAAATAATTGGTATGTTTTTTAAAATATGGAACGATAGAAATAAGGGAGAAACTCCATGAAAGAAAAATGAATGATTCATATAAATCACTTAATGGGAAATGCCCCGAATAAATCCAACGAGTGATTAATAATCCCGTTATACAGAAAAAAGTAGCTATAATGCCTTTTTCTGACGAATAATATAGTCCTACGATTTCATCAACGGATAAAGTTATCAAAAAAATTGTAATTACGATTGAAACGATCGAAAATGATATATGAGTTAATATATGTTCTAAGGTGGAAAATATCATAAAAATTCTCAAATAAAAAAAGGTATAGAAAATGATACGGAATCCAATCTGGAATTGCATTTATTATATATAGAACTTATTGTCTTTTTTTTCGAAGATAGCCTGCCGCCACTCGGACTCGAACCGAGATGCTCTAGCACTGCTTCCTAAGAGCAGCGTGTCTACCGATTTCACCATAGCGGCGTACGCGAAATAATAATAAGCTTTTTTTATTTAGTTGTCGAGATTGAAATTCAAAAAAAAAAGTTAATTAAATTAATGACAAAAAATTCCTTTCGTTTTACTCCATATTGAAACATTCCAAAATATTACCATAATTCAATTCTTATTTAGTAATTCAATTATTAAAATGGCTATTCGAAATTCAAGTAACTTGATGGGGAAAATAAGAATCCCCATCGGGAAAGACTACAATAAAAAAAATACCATTTTTTTTTTATTATTTATTATAAGTTTGATTATTGGATTGTTGCACAAAAAAACTTTTTGAATTATCCGTAGAAATAGATTTCGCTAATGAAAAAGCCTTCAATGCTGTAAAATAGGCTTTTATTTTCCAAATATTCTTACGAATATGTTTTTTTGATATAGAAGTACGTTTTTTTGGAACTGCCATGAAAAAATTCTTTTTTTATCTAGTTGAATGTGAAAGACATTTATTGTTCAAACAATTTCATTTATTTTTCAATTTTTTTTTGTAATCTTGATTCCATTCAATCCAACTAAATATCTGACAAGACACAAAAGAGAACTAACGAAGTTTTTATATATCTATGTTTATTTTTGTCGTGTTTTATATTTATATCCGTATCAAAATAGAATCAAAGGTGAAAAAAGGAATCCTTGCTCATTGATTTTGATCCATGGTAGGTATCGAAAGAAAAATGTCGGATATTCTAATAGTCCTTTCGACAATTCTAAAAAAATTCCATGTGTTTTATATTATTTATATTAATGGAAAACAAAAGGAATGTATAAAATACTCTGTGTATATTTGTTGTATGGAATTATCAATTTTTCGTATACGGATAGACAAAATTCTCGTAATACCTAATGGTAATTGAATTCTTTTATATCTTTAGTAAGTAGAAAGATCTTCGTTATAACTTAGCTAATTTATTTAGATTTAGTTAGATAAGTTATTATAGATAACTATTTATAGTAATAAAAGTTTATTATTATTTTTTTTTAGTCAAATTTTTACTAAAATTCTAGTAAATTATATAATTTAATATCAAAGTAATAAAGTCAATTTTTAAAAATAGAAAAGTAAAAAAAAAATAATATATATATAAATAGTTATTTATATATATTAATATAAAGAAAAAATAGTATTAGTATTTTTAGTTAATTTTTTATTTTTATTTCATTTTCGATTGGATCCTATTTATTCTAACTTCCTTCTTCCTCTGAATATTCGAAGGAGTTGAGAAAGAATAATTCAGAATAAAATAAGAATAAAAGATAAAAGGTTTTTTTATGGACTATACATATCCCTATTCATGGATTATACCTCTCATTCCACTTCCCATTCCTATGTTAATAGGAGTTGGACTTATCGTTTTTCCAATGGCAACAAAAAATCTTCGACGTATGTGGTCCTTTCCTAATATCTTTCTACTAAATGTAGTTATGCTCCTTTCGGTCTATCTATCTATTCAGCAAATAAATAAAAGTTCTATCTATCAATATGTATGGTCTTGGACAATTAATAATGATTTTTCTTTAGACTTCGGTTACTTAATAGATTCGCTTGCTTCGATTATGGTAATATTAATTAGTACGGTTGGAATTCTGGTTCTTTTTTATAGTGACAATTATATGTATCATGATCAGGGATATTTGAGATTTTTTTCTTATATGAGTTTTTTCACTACCTCCATGTTGGGATTAGTTACTAGTGTGAATTTGATACAAATTTATATTTTTTGGGAATTAGTTGGAATGTCTTCTTATCTATTAATAGGTTTTTGGTTTACACGACCTATTGCGGCGAATGCTTGTCAAAAAGCCTTTGTAACGAATCGTGTAGGTGATTTTGGTTTATTATTAGGGATTTTGGGACTTTATGCTATAACGGGTAGTTTCGAATTTAGAGATTTATTCGAAATAGTAAATAAATTAGTTTATAATAATGAGGTAAATTTTGTATTTCTTACTTTGTGTGCCTTGCTTTTATTTACAGGTGCAGTTGCCAAGTCTTCTCAATTTCCCCTTCACGTATGGTTACCCGATGCCATGGAAGGTCCCACTCCTATTTCGGCTCTTATACATGCCGCTACTATGGTCGCAGCAGGTATTTTTCTTGTAGCTCGCCTCCTTCCTCTTTTTATAATTATACCTCATATAATGAATTTGATTTCTTTGATAGGTATAGTAACACTACTATTCGGAGCTACTTTATCCCTTGCTCAAAAAGATATTAAAAGAAGTTTGGCGTATTCTACGATGTCCCAACTGGGTTATATGATGTTAGCTTTAGGAATGGGATCTTATCGGGCGGCTTTATTTCATTTGATTACTCATGCTTATTCGAAAGCATTATTGTTTTTAGGATCCGGATCTATTATTCATTCAATGGAAGCTATTGTTGGATATTCTCCCGATAAAAGTCAGAATATGGTTCTTATGGGAGGGTTGAAAAAGCATGTACCAATTACAAAAACTGCTTTTTTAATAGGTACGCTTTCTCTTTGTGGTGTTCCACCTCTCGCTTGTTTTTGGTCCAAAGACCAAATTCTTAACGATAGTTGGTTGTATTCTCCGGTTTTTGCAATTATAGCTTGTTTCACAGCAGGATTAACCGCTTTTTATATGTTTCGAATCTATTTACTGACTTTTGAGGGACATTTAAACGTTCATTTTAAGAATTATAGTGGTCAAAAAAGTGGTTCCTGCTATTCAATATCTCCATGGGGAAAAGAAATTCAAAAAAA